AGAAGATAAAGACCTCCTCTGGTTTGAAAAACCTCTTGTGACTCTTCTTTTCGACTATAAACACTGGAAGCGCCCATTGCGATATATAAAAAATGCTCAATTTGAAGATGCTGTACGAGACGAAATGTCACACTCTTTTTTTTTTACATGTGAAAGTGATGGAAAAGAAAGAATATCTTTTACATATCCACCTAGTTTGTCAATCTTTTTTGAAATGATAAAAGGAAAGATACTTTTATCCACAACGGAAAAACCCTCTTCTGAAGAATTGTATAATCATTGGGTTTATAAAAAAAAAAAGCACACACAGAACATAAACAACTCATTTTTCAACAGAATTGATGCTCTAGAAAGGGGGTCTTTGAAACTGGATGTACTCGAAAAAAGGATTAGATTATGCAATAATGAGACTGAACAAGAATGCCTGCCTGAAGGGTATGATCCTTTTTTGAACGGAACTTACCGCGGAAGCGTAAAAAGTGAAAAAAGAGATTTACACTCAAGTTTGAATATGAATGAGTCTTTCTCGGTAGAAGATTGTATTTGGATAAATAAATTTCATAATATACTTCCCACAAACTACCAAGGATTTGATGAAAAAAAAGAAAAAAGGGAGGAAAAATTATTACTTTCAAAAGAAGGAAAACTTAATTCAGAAAATAGAATGAAATATTTATTTGATGCGGTTACACCTGATAGAAATTATCAAAGAATTATAAAAGAATCCATTGGAATAAAAGAAATATGTAAAGAGGTTCCTCAATGGTCATACAAATTGATTACCAGTTTGGAGCAACAAGACGGAGGAATTGAAGAAGAAATGGCCGAGGATCATGAAATTAGGTCAAGAAAGGCCAACCATGTAGTCATTTTTACGGATACCGAACGTACAAATAGTACAAAGAATACTAATGATGAAGTAGAAGAAGTGTTTGTCCTCCGTTATTCGCAAGAATCGGATTTTCGTCGAGATATAATCAAAGGATCTATGCGCGCTCAAAGACGTAAAACAGTTATTTGGGAACCGTTTCAAACAAATATCCATTCCCCCCTTTTTTTGGACAGAATCTACAAGAGGTTTTTTTTTTCGGCTTATACCTCCAGAATTATGAATCCTCTTTTTAGTAATTGGGTGATAAAAAGTACGGAATTACAAAATTCTTATTTTGAGGAAGAGGCAAAGGAAAAAGATGGAAAAAGGAAGAAGAAAGGGGAGGAAAATGACCGGCTAGCAGTAGCGGAAAGCTGGGATACTGTTCTATTTGGTCAATCAATAAGGGGTTGCTTGTTAATAGCCCACTCGATTTTTAGAAAATATATTGGATTGCCTTCAGTGATAATAGCTAAAAACTTCTGCCGTATCTTATTATTTCAACCCCCGGAGTGGAATGAGGATTGGAGGGAGTGGAGTAGAGAAATGCATGTTAAATGCACCTATAATGGTGTTCAATTATCCGAAATGGAATTTCCAAAAAATTGGTTAACAGAGGGTATTCAGATAAAGATCCTATATCCTTTCTATCCGAAACCTTGGAACAGTTCTAAGCAACGATCCCATCATAGGAATCCAAGAGGAACAAAAGAAAATTCTTTCTTTTTGACAGTCTGGGGAATGGAAACTGAATTTCCTTTTGGTTCTCCTCGAAGACGACCTTCTTTTTTAAAACCTATTTTTAAAGAACTAGAAAACCAAATAAGAAAAAAAAAAAAACAAAGTTTTCTAGGTCTAAGAGTTTTCAAAGAAAAAGCAAAAGGATTTCTAAAGGACTCAAAAGAAAAAGAAAGCTGGACTCATAAAAAGTCTTTTTTTATAAAAGAAAATCAGATAGTTCATGAATCATCCAGTAGAATTAGATCAATGTCTTGGACAAATTATTCACTAACAGAAAAAAAAACGGAGGATCTGGCTGATAGGACAAGTAGAATCAAGAATCAAATTGAAAAAATAATAAATGAAAAGAAAAAAAAAAATCTAATTCCAGATAGAAATATTAATCCTAACAATATAAGTTGTAACGATAAAAGATTAGAAGACCCAAAAAATATTTGGCAGATATTCCAAAGAAGAAGTGCTAGATTAATACGTAAACGACACTCTTTTTTACATTTTTTGCTTGAAAAGATATATATGGACACCCTTCTATTTCTCATTAATATTCCCAGGATCAATATCCAATTTTCCCTAGACTTAAAAAGAAAAAGAAAAAAGGGAGGGATTGATAAAAAAAGTTACAATGATGAAATAAAGAAAGAAGGAGTTGAAGAAAAAAAAAGAATGCATTTCATTTCGACTAAAAAGAGGGCACTTTCTAATATTAGTAATCAGAATTTACATTATTTTTGTGACCCATTTGACTTGTCACAGGCATATGTATTTTACAAATTATCACAAACCCAAGTGATTAACAAATATCACATGAGATCTGTACTTCAATATCATGAAACGTCTTTTTTTCTTAAGGATAGAATAAAGGCTTTTTTTCGAACACAAGGAATACTTGATTCTGAATCAAGACATAAAAAACTTAGCAATTTTGAAACGAATGGGTGGAAAAATTGGTTAAACAGTCATTATAACTATAAATATAATTTCTCTAAGATTTCATCGTCTCAATTAGTTCTACAAAAACGAGGAAATGGAGTCAATCAAAGTCATACGATTTCAAACAAGGCATCAACAAAATGGAATTCATATGAAAAAAATTTTGTTTTTCATTATGAGAAGCAAAATGCTTATGTAATGGATTCATTATTGAGTAAAAACAAAATTTTTAAAAAACAGTATGGATATGATCTTTTATCACAAAAATATATCAATTATAGAGAAGGTAAAGATTCATATATTTCTCTATCACCATTACAAATAAAGGGAAGCTTCAAAATTCCCTATAAATACAACACAACTAAACCCAAAATTTTTTATATGCCGGTAGGCATATATATGAGTCATTATCTCGGAGAAGATTGTATTGTTGATACGGATAAAAATATGGATAGAAAATATTTTAATTGGAGAATCATTTCTTTTTGTCTTAGAAAGAAGATCGATATTGAGGCCTGGGCCAATATGGATACTGAGACCCGCATGAATAAAAATACTAAGACAGGAATTAACTATTATTCAATTAGTAATCAAATTGATACGAAGGATCTTTTATATCTTGCGATTGATAAACAAATAAAATCATCAAGTGGAAAATCTTTTTTTTTTTTTTTTATGGGAATGAATGAAGAAATACTAAACCGCCCCATATCAAACCTGCAACTTTGGTTCTTCCCAGAATTGTTGGGGCTATATGATGCATATAGGATTAAACCATGGATTATACCAACAAAATCACTTTTTTTATATTTTAATGGAAATAAAACCACTAGTGAAAAGAAAAAAGATCTTAAATTAGAAAATAAAAATAAAGAAGAAAAAGAAGAATCAGCCCAAGAAGATCTTGGATCAGATCTATCAAACCAAGAAAAAGGGGTTAAAGAGAATTACGGTGATTCATACATTAAAAAGAGTAGAAATAAAAAAAAAAGAAAGAGCACCACAGAAACGGAACTAGATTTCTTCCTGAAAAGATATTTTCTTTTTCAATTGAGATGGCATGGTTCTTTGGATCAAAGAATAATAAATAGTATCCAGATATATTGTCTCCTGCTTAGACTGAACAATCCAAAGCAAATAGCGATATCCTCTATTCAAAGAGGAGAAATGCGTCTGGATATATTGCTGATTCAAAAAGATCTAAATCTTGCAGAATTGATAAACAAAGGAGTATTGATTATTGAACCTGTTCGCCTGTCTATACAAGGGGATGGACTATTTATTATGTATCAAACCATAGCTATTTCACTGGTCCATAAGAGTAATCACCAAACTAATAGAAAAAACCAACAAAAAGAAAACGGTTATAATAATTCTTTTGATGAATCCATTAAAAGACATAGACCTGGAAGGTCACTTGAGAAGCGAAATGAAAAAAATTATGCTTTTATTGTTCCTGAAAATATTTTAGCTCCTAGATGTCGTAGAGAATTGAGAATTCAAATTAGTTTAAACTCGGAAAAAATAAACGTTCTGGATAGAAATAAAACATTTTACAAAAAGAACAACATAAGGAACGGCGGTACTTTTTTGGATGAGAGCAAGCATCTTGATAAAAATGCAAAGAATTTAGATAAAAATAAAGTTCTGAAATTGAAATTTTTTCTTTGGCCAAATTATCGATTAGAGGATTTAGCTTGTATGAATCGCTATTGGTTTGATACCAGTAATGGAAGTCGTTTCAGTATGTCAAGGATATATATGTATCCACGATTTACCATTAATTGATGGTAAATCCCCTTCCTATCTATAACGTGCCAGATATGGCATGATATATAAAGGCAAACAAATGTACCCGCACGCTTGTGTTATATTAATTTATATTTGGATTTCCCATATAGGATACTGATTCAATGACCTAAGAATCTTCTTCGGTTTAATTTTTCCCTGGGGGGGTTGAAGAACTCGACCATCCTTTTGGATCCATATCCTAATAAAATAGCAAACTGGATTTTTCATTCAATTTGAAAGAAAATAGTGAGTATATGAAAAAATTTATTTTTTGTGTATACCAGAACCAGATTAAAAAACTGGTATTATTTTTACTGATCGATAACCTCAATTTCTGTATAAAAGAAAGAAAAAAGGGGTCCAAGAAGGGGTCTGTTGAATTTCAAGTATTAAGTTTCCCCAATAAAATACGGAGACTCACTCCCCAGTAGAAATTGCACAAAAAAGACTTTTTATCTTAGAGAGGTCTACGGAAAACTCTGGGAAAACGGCCGCGGTTGCTGGCTTATTTGTAAAAAAAATGGAATACGTTATAAATAATTAATCAGTCGGTTGGATATTCGGGAGCCAAAGACTAGTTAAGTTAATTTGAAGATTTAGTTTGAATTATTTGATTTAGTAGATCTTGCATTTTTATTAACTTTGTTTCGTTTTCAGCAATTCATGGAATAATGACTCGGGGAAAAAATATGACTGTATTAGCTACAAGAAAAGACCTCATGATAGTCAATATGGGGCCTCACCATCCATCGATGCATGGCGTTCTTCGACTCATTATTACTCTAGATGGTGAAGACGTTATTGACTGTGAACCTATATTGGGTTATTTACACAGAGGGATGGAAAAAATAGCGGAAAACCGAACAATTATACAATATCTGCCTTATGTAACGCGTTGGGATTATTTAGCTACTATGTTTACCGAGGCAATAACGGTAAATGGACCAGAACAGTTGGGAAATATTCAAGTTCCTAAAAGAGCCCGTTATATCAGAGTAATTATGTTGGAACTGAGTCGTATAGCTTCTCATTTGTTATGGCTTGGCCCTTTTATGGCGGATATAGGTGCGCAGACTCCTTTCTTCTATATTTTCAGAGAGAGAGAATTTATATATGATCTATTCGAAGCTGCCACAGGTATGCGAATGATGCATAATTATTTTCGTATCGGAGGAGTAGCTGCTGATCTACCTCATGGCTGGATAGATAAATGTTTAGATTTCTGCGATTATTTTTTAACTGGGGTTGCTGAATATCAAAAGCTTATTACGCGAAATCCTATTTTTTTAGAACGAGTTGAAGGAGTAGGCGTTGTTGGTGGAGAGGAGGCAATAAATTGGGGTTTATCAGGTCCAATGCTACGAGCTTCCGGAATACAATGGGATCTTCGTAAAGTTGATCATTATGAGTGTTACGACGAGTTTGACTGGGACGTACAATGGCAAAAAGAAGGGGATTCATTAGCCCGTTACTTAGTCCGAATCGGTGAAATGACAGAATCCATAAAAATTATTCAACAAGCTTTGGAAGGAATTCCGGGAGGCCCCTATGAAAATTTAGAAGCTCGACGCTTTGATAAAGCAAAGGATTCCGACTGGAATGATTTTGACTATCGATTTATTAGTAAAAAAACTTCTCCTACTTTTGAATTGTCGAAACAAGAACTTTATGTGAGAGTAGAAGCTCCAAAGGGGGAATTGGGGATTTTTCTTATAGGGGATCATAGTGCTTTTCCTTGGAGATGGAAAATTCGTCCTCCGGGTTTTATTAATTTGCAAATTCTTCCTCAGTTAGTTAAAAGAATGAAATTGGCTGATATTATGACGATACTAGGTAGTATAGATATCATTATGGGAGAAGTTGATCGTTAATATGATAATTGATACGAAGGAATTACAGGCTATCAATTCTTTTTCCAGATTGGAATCCTTAAAAGGGGTCTATGGTCTTATATGGTTGCTTGTCCCTATTTTTACTCCTGTATTGGGAATCACGATAGGAATACTAGTGATTGTGTGGTTAGAAAGAAAAATATCCGCGGGGGTACAACAACGTATTGGACCCGAATACGCGGGTCCTTTGGGAATTCTTCAAGCTCTAGCAGACGGGACAAAATTACTTTTTAAAGAGGATCTTCTCCCATCTAGAGGGGATCTTTTTTTATTCAGTCTCGGCCCCTCTATAGCAGTCATATCCATTTTACTAAGTTATTCAGTAATTCCTTTTGGATATCGTCTTGTTTTAGCTGATCTCAGTCTAGGTGTTTTTTTATGGATTTCTATTGCAAGTATTGCTCCTATTGGACTTCTTATGTCAGGATATGGGTCAAATAATAAATATTCTTTTTTAGGTGGTCTACGAGCTGCTGCTCAATCTATTAGTTATGAAATACCATTAACTCCATGTGTGTTATCAATATCTCTACGTGTGATTCGCGGGGGCATGAACTTTTACCTAATTTTTTTCTAGGAAAGAAGTTGAATGGAGTGAATAGAAACCCTCGTTTTTTTATTCATCATTCGGGGTGATGACCTAAACCAGATAGTTATATGAGTGAAACAAAACAGCTTCTCAATTAGCAGTAAAAAGGTTGAAACTCATTCCCTATGTACAAGAGTTAAGTAGAAAAAAAGATAAATTACCCCAAGGTTGGTTGATTAGTCATCACGGTTTGAAGCGGGTAGAAAAGATCAACTGGCTGGAGTTTTGTTTTCACTATTCTATTTTATTGTATGTATTACCATACCGGGGATCAAGCAAAAATGAGTGGACGGTTAGGAACACCAAGATACACAAAGGATTAGTAACGGAGATAATGTAAGTTACAAAAAAAAAAGGGGTATTTCTGCATAAACGGAATCATAATGGGGCTTTAAGTTGGTAGAAACGATCAAGTAGTACTTCCCCACGATCCCGATCCCGAGTATGGTCCTATCCACAGGTTAAATAAATAATTATCAGGAACGAAGTAATTCTTTATTTTTTGAGCCCACTTTTACTTTTCTTAGAAAGAAGAATAGGAACGAAAAAAAAAAGGTTGAAATACCTACTTAGACAATGAGTATTTTATTCAAGGATTAAGTTATTACTGAATAAAGACAAACTAAAATTATAAAGGATAAGATCAATTCGGAAGCACCCTTTTTCTATTTATTATAGCAGACGGAATTACATTGGTTTAATTTGTGACTGCTCGATACATCTTGACTCTATCCATCCGACTAACACATATCGAGATAATATCGAAACAAAACAGCCCTTAGATTTAGTTAAGACCATTGAGGAGCCGTATGAGGCTGAAGTATCATGTACGGTTCTGCAATAGCGATGGAAGCAGTGATGTTATCACCTACTATAATTATCTAACAGTTCAAGTACAGTTGATATAGTTGAGGCGCAGTCAAAATATGGTTTTTGGGGGTGGAATCTGTGGCGTCAACCTATAGGTTTTGCTGTTTTTGTAATTTCTTCCCTAGCAGAATGTGAGAGATTACCCTTTGATTTACCAGAAGCCGAAGAAGAATTAGTAGCAGGTTATCAAACCGAATATTCAGGTATCAAATTTGGTTTATTTTATGTTGCTTCCTATCTAAATCTACTAGTTTCTTCATTATTTGTAACAGTTCTTTATTTAGGGGGTTGGAATCTTTCTCTTCCGTACATATTTCTTCCTCATTTCGAAATTAATGAAGTGGGTGGAGTCTTTGGAATGACAATTGGCATTTTTATTACATTAGCTAAAGCTTATTTGTTCCTGTTCATTTCTATTACAACAAGATGGACTTTACCTAGGATGAGAATGGACCAACTATTAAATCTTGGGTGGAAGTTTCTTTTACCTATTTCTCTAGGTAATCTATTATTGACAACTTCTTTCCAACTCTTTTCACTCTAAGGGCATACGATATTCTATTCTCAATTTAGAACTTCTCTCAAACAAGAGAAAGAAACTTACAATTATTCATAGATATTCACGATATGCTCCCTATGGTAACTGGGTTCATTAATTATGGTCAACAAACAGTAAGAGCTGCAAGGTATATTGGTCAAAGTTTCATGATTACCTTATCCCACACGAATCGTTTACCCGTAACTATTCAATATCCTTATGAAAAATTGATAACATCGGAGCGTTTCCGCGGTCGAATCCACTTTGAATTTGATAAATGCATTGCTTGTGAAGTATGTGTTCGTGTATGCCCTATAGATCTGCCTGTTGTTGATTGGAAATTGGAAATGGATATTCGAAAAAAACGATTACTTAACTATAGTATTGATTTTGGAATCTGTATTTTTTGTGGGAACTGTGTTGAGTATTGTCCAACAAACTGTTTATCCATGACTGAAGAATATGAACTTTCCACTTATGATCGTCACGCATTGAATTATAATCAAATTGCTTTGGGTCGGTTACCAATGACAGTAATTGGAGATTACACGATTCGAACCATTATGAATTCTACTCAAATAAAAAAAGCCACAGGTAAACTCCTTGATTCAAAAACTATTACCGATTACTAAGATTCTGTTTTAATCTAAAGGAGCGGAGCTTCTTTTATTTTTTTCGGTTAATAACTAAAAAAAGCACTCTTATTGATTGGTGATTCGTGAGAATCGCGGCTTACTTTGGATAAAAAAGAATTAAATATATCTGCGAGAATTTAGAAATATAGGAATATATACAGCAATCGGATAGATAAATGAATTAATCTATCTACATCAACCCACACCCCGTATAGGATTAAATTAAATAAAAAACTTATCATAAAAACAGGGTAACTTTTTTCTTTTTCTGGTCTAGTCAATAAGATTATGAAACATTTCTACTTTTTTATCTCTTATTTTACATATAATGGATTTAACTGGACCAATACATGATTTTCTTTTAGTTTTTTTTGGATTGGGTCTTATAGTAGGAGGTCTAGGAGTGGTATTACTTACTAATCCTATTTTTTCTGCCTTCTCATTGGGATTGGTTCTTGTTTGTATATCCTTATTTCATATTCCATCGAATTCCCATTTTGTAGCTGCTGCACAACTCCTTATTTATGTGGGAGCCATAAATGTCTTAATCATATTCGCTGTGATGTTCATGAACGACTCAGAATATTACAATGATTTCAGTCTTTGGACTGTTGGGGATGGGGTAACTTCGCTGGTTTGTACAAGTATTTTTTTTTCACTAATTACTACTATCCCAGATACGTCATGGTACGGGGTTATTTGGACTACAAGATCAAACCAGATTTTGGAGCAAGATTTTATAAATAAAGGCCAACAAATTGGGATTCATTTATCAACCGATTTTTTTCTTCCTTTTGAGCTTATTTCTATAATTCTTTTAGTTTCTTTGATAGGTGCAATTGCTATGGCTCGTCAGTAATAAATACCGAGAAAAAAAAAATGCTTTTATTCTGTCTTAGCCTATCCATTTTCCTTCAATTACATGCTCAGATTTTTTAGGTATAAAATGTAAATTTTTTAGTTTAGTTCAATCTATTACCAATATCTTCTTTAGTTCTGTACTTGTTAGATTTGCGTCAACCAAATTAGTTAAGGTTGAATTGTTGTTCATATTGAAATTAAAGAAATTCAGATTGAGGAGGGTTTGGTTAATGCTGCTTGAACATGAACTTGTTTTGAGTGCCTATTTATTTTCTATTGGTATTTATGGATTGATCACAAGTCGAAATATGGTTAGAGCACTTATGTGTCTTGAGCTTATACTGAATGCAGTTAATATGAATTTCGTAACATTTTCTGATTTTTTTGATAGTCGCCAATTAAAAGGAGATATTTTTTCTATTTTTGTTATAGCTATTGCAGCCGCTGAAGCAGCTATTGGGCCAGCCATTGTTTCGTCAATTTATCGTAACAAAAAATCAATTCGTATCAATCAATCTAATTTGTTGAATAAATAATGGTAATTAGATTAATGTGTTAATCATACAAAGAATGAATCAAAAATTTTTCAATTCAAATTATCAAATTAACGACAGAAGCATATGACTATGTTTGCTAAAGAGTAATAAATCAAAGTATCTTGGCCCTCTCTTAAGTCAATTTATTAGAAAACAATTTTTGTTAATTATTGATTCGTCTGGTGTCTACAATATATGATTTCATTTTTTTACTAGATCGAAAATTTATGATGTTCAAAAAGTGGATAGATACAATGTCACATTCAGTAAAGATTTATGATACATGCATAGGGTGCACTCAATGTGTACGAGCCTGCCCCACAGATGTATTAGAAATGATACCTTGGGACGGATGTAAAGCTAAGCAAATAGCTTCTGCTCCAAGAACAGAAGACTGTGTAGGTTGTAAGAGATGTGAATCCGCTTGTCCAACAGATTTCTTGAGTGTTCGAGTTTATTTATGGCATGAGACAACCCGCAGCATGGGTCTAGCTTATTGATACGTTCCAGAAAGCTTAACTTGAATTGAATCCATTTTTTTCTTTACCGACAAAACCCCGTACTCGATAAAAAAAAAGCCTATTTTATCGAGTACGGGGTTTTCGGGTCAAAGTGTATCTTATCTTGTCTTTACTACGAATTTTTTTCCTTGGTTAACAATAATTGTGGTTTTGCCGATATTCGCGGGTTTTTCCATTTTCTTTCTACCTCATAGAGGAAATAAGGTTATCCGATGGTATACTATATCTATATGCCTAGTAGAATTGCTTCTAACAACCTATGTTTTCTGTTATCATTTCCAATTGGACGATCCATTAATTCAATTAGAACAGGATTTAAAATGGATTGCTATTTTTGATTTTCACTGGAGACTCGGACTCGATGGAATTTCCATAGGACCTATTTTATTGACGGGATTCATCACAACTTTAGCTACTTTAGCGGCCCGGCCAGTTACTCGGGATTCAAGATTATTCCATTTCTTGATGTTAGCAATGTACAGCGGTCAAATAGGACCTTTTTCTTCTCGAGATCTTTTACTTTTTTTTATCATGTGGGAGTTAGAATTAATTCCTGTTTACCTACTTTTATCCATGTGGGGAGGGAAGAAGCGTTTGTACTCAGCTACAAAGTTTATTTTGTACACTGCAGGGGGTTCTATTTTTCTCTTAATGGGAGTTCTTGGCATGGGTTTATATGCTTCTAACGAACCAACATTGAATTTTGAAACATTAGCGAATCAATCATATCCTGTGGCATTAGAAATAATATTCTATTTTGGTTTTCTTATTGCTTATGCTGTCAAATCACCGATTATACCTCTACATACATGGTTACCAGATACCCACGGAGAAGCACATTACAGTACATGTATGCTTCTAGCCGGAATCTTATTAAAAATGGGAGCATATGGGTTGGTTCGGATCAATATGGAATTATTACCCCATGCTCATTCCATTTTTTCTCCCTGGTTGATTATTGTAGGCACAGTGCAAATAATCTATGCAGCTTTAACTTCTCCTGGGCAACGCAATTTAAAAAAGAGAATAGCCTACTCTTCCGTATCTCATATGGGTTTTACAATTATAGGAATAGCCTCCACAACCGATATGGGACTCAACGGGGCCATTTTGCAAATAATTTCACATGGATTTATTGGTGCGGCACTTTTTTTCTTGGCAGGAACGAGTTATGATAGAATACGTCTCGTTTATCTCGACGAAATGGGAGGAATAGCTATCCCAATGCCAAAAATATTTACGATGTTCAGTAGTTTCTCGATGGCTTCTCTTGCATTGCCGGGAATGAGTGGTTTTGTTGCCGAATTGGTAGTCTTTTTTGGCATAATTACCAGTCCAAAATATCTTTTAATGCCAAAAATCCTAATTACTTTTATAATGGCAATTGGAATGATATTAACTCCTATTTATTCATTATCTATGTCACGACAGATGTTTTATGGATACAAGCAATTTAATGTAAAAAATTATTCTTTTTTTGATTCTGGACCACGAGAACTTTTTGTTTCAATCTGTATCTTTCTGCCAGTAATAGGCATCGGTATTTATCCGGATTTTGTTCTCTCACTATCAGTTGACAAGGTAGAAGCTATTTTATCGAATTACTTTTCTCGATAGTTTGCATGAATAAGACATAAAATAAAAAGGTGTGAGAAAAAAATTCGGTGGACAATAAAAAAAAATAAGTCTTCTTTCTCCTTATCTTAATCTTAAGTAAAAAAAGAAGTGAATTGTAATCAGATACGTTTGGAGTTTTAGAGAACCGTTTTCATCAAGTAGTAATGAAAACGGTTCTCTAAAACTCACAAAACTCTCATTACATATGCTATTTCTATGTATTAGGTCACGTCTTCAATTAAGATGCTAATGTGAATGAACCATAACTATGTAGGCCTATTCCTAATAGATTGACCCCAAAATAGCATACCCAAATTATAAGAAATCCCATAGAAGCTACAATTGCGGAATTTGTGCCTTGAAAATTTTGGTTGGTTCTAATATGTAAATAAATAGCAAATATAGTCCAAGTAATAAATGCCCAAGTTTCCTTGGGGTCCCAATTCCAATATGACCCCCATGCCTCATTAGCCCACACTGCTCCTGAAAGAATACCAATCGTTAAAAAGATAAATCCTAGACTAATGACACGATAACTCCAACGATCCAATTGCTGAATCAATTGATACCTGTGATAATTTCTAAATGAAAGTAAAGAATTGTTTAGTAAAGCATTGCGTCTTTTATTTACATATTGAATCTCATCAAAATCAAGGGAAAACAGCCAAATTAATGAATTATTGTTTTTACCAAAACCAAAGAACCCTAGGCTTTTTCTAAATGTAATGACTAGAAGAGATACTGATAATAATGATCCACATAAAAGAGCTGCATAGCTCAATATCATCATACTTACGTGCATCATTAACCACTGAGATTGGAGGGCAGGTACTAATATTGTGGATTGATGCATTTCAGTCAAAAGACCTGAAGTAGCAAATCCTTGGGTAAAAATAGTACTTGGTGCGGTTATTGCGCTTAAATCATTTTTATGGTTCCATATTTTCGGAACCATATGAATAATGGAAAAGCCCCATGAAAGGAATATTAATGATTCATATAAATCACTTAAGGGTAAATGTTCCGAATAAATCCAACGAGTAACTAATAATCCTGTTATACAGAAAAATGTAGCTATCATGCCCTTTTCTGATGAATCATGTAGTCTTATGGTTTCGTGGACTAATAAGGTCATCAAATAAATCGTAATTACAATTGAAATGATTGAAAAAGAGATGTGAGTTAATATATGTTCTAAAGTTGAAAATATCATAAAAAATCCTAAAAAAAAAAAAAAAGGGAGTCCTTTAACACTGGAATGGAAATAAGTAATCCATTTCATTTTCATTATAGGATTTATTGTATCTCTTTTAGAAGATGCCGCCACTCGGACTCGAACCGAGATGCTCTAGCACTGCTTCCTAAGAGCAGCGTGTCTACCGATTTCACCATAGCGGCTTGCTCGAAAACATAATAGCCCATCCGCACTCAAACGTCGAGATTGTAAGGAGTCAATTCAATGTAATATTTTTTAGGAAAAATAAAAATCACAAATTAAAGGCTCACTAAAATTTCTATTTGAACGTTCAATAATCTCTTATAGGATGGTTTTCGTTTTAACGATGGACTCTTCGAGAGGTTTCAGTTCTCCCAAAACAGATTAGTTGGAACTAGACTAAATAGTTTTGCCATCCAGGTATAGAAGTAAAAAAGTCCCTTTCTTGATGCATTCTTTTTTGATGATTTCCTGGGTCCGAACAAAAAAAAAATAAATTGTATTCATAGTCATTAATAAGAAAACAAAACCCTAATAAAGAAAAGCGAAACCTTCTATTTTTTGCTTAAGTACTATGTTTTTTTGTTTGAACAAAAAAACATAGTACCCTTTTTTTGTATTCAGGTATTCAGAAAATGTAAAGGCTTCCTATTCTAAATACTACAATCGATAGTGCCGCCTCATATTTTTAAGTTAAAAATATGAGTTAATGGGAATGAATCGTTCATCTTATAAATTTCATTAGCAAATTCATTGAGGCATATTTATTTAGATTATTCCAAGACTTTTTTATTTTTTTTTTTCACAAAAAAACTTTTTGAATTCCCAGTAGAAAGAGATTTTGCTAAGGAAAAGGCTTTTAGCGCAGCCACATATCCTTTTCTTTTCCAAATGTTTTTACGAATACGCTTTTTTGATATAGAAGTACGTTTCTTTGGAACAGCCATTTTAAAATAAAGAGGTTACTCATTGTTATAGTTGGATGTGAAAGACATGTATTGTTCAAAATGCGTCATTTCTTTCTTTAGCTATATATTTATTCCCTAGATCATACTTTCTTTATAATATACAATATGGAGACGTATGAGTCCCATCGAATATTTCTGGAGAAAAGTTGGATATCTTCATTTTTTCTTTTTTTCTTTATTCCCATTTTTATTACATATAATATCCCAATAAAGCAGAATTTTTATATACTAATCTTCGTTTGAATCTATATCTGTGTCACTGTCGTCATAAAAAAGGGGGGGCTACGGCTCATCGTATTCTATTTTATTTAATAAAAAAAGGGAAAAATTTGAAAACGCTTACCTTAATTAAATAAAAAGGAAAAACAGGAATCTAATATTGAATCTGTTAATATAATAAACACTTGAGAAAAAGCCATTTCAATAAGTCCTTTTTTCAATTCTACGCGAAGTCGTGGGTATCAAAGTGCCGGATATCGTCGAGTTTCCTAGAAGTATCCGTTGTTTTGGTGGAATAGAAGCCACTCGAGAAGAATTAGTAAAGTCTTCCGAATATACTAACTAAAATCGCAAGGTCTTTTTTTGGGGTCAAGCTTTTGATCGATCCTATGCTCAAGAAAGGGATTTTACATACCAGAATAAAGTACTTTTTTTACTATAATTAAATTACGAAATTTTTTTTCCTTGATCAATGAATATGGATTCTTATAATAATAAAGAAATGGAAATTGCATATTCTGATTCTGTATCTTCATAAATATCCTAGTTAATCACTAAGTGGTACCTTTTCAAAAATGACTTGATCTTTTGACCGATTATAACTTCTAAGTTTTTTTGGGGGGGGAGAATTAGAAAGATGAAAGAATTAAAAATTATATTTTAGTTCTTTCTTTTCTTTATTTTATTGCTCCTTCCGAAAGATATAAGAGCTGGTGAATTGAAAAAAAAATTATTTTTTTCTTATGGAACATACATATCAATATGCATGGATCATACCTTTCGTTCCACTTCCAGTTCCTATAGCAATAGGGGTGGGGCTTCTCCTTGTTCCAACGACAACAAAAAACCTCCGTCGTCTCTGGGCTTTTCCTAGTGTTTTATTACTAAGTATAGTTATGCTTTTTTCAATCGATCTGTCTATTCAACAAATGAATGGTAGCTCCATCTATCAATATTTATGGTCTTGGACCATAAATAATGATTTTTCTTTAGAGTTTGGCGACTTGATTGATCCACTTACTTCTATTATGTTAATATTAATCACTACTGTTGGAATTATGGTTCTTATTTATAGCGATAATTATATGTCTCATGATGAAGGATATTTGAGATTTTTTGCTTATATGAGTTTTTCCAATACTTCCATGTTGGGATTAGTTACTAGTTCAAATTTAATACAAATTTATATTTTTTGGGAGTTAGTTGGAATGTGCTCGTATCTATTAATAGGTTTTTGGTTCACACGACCAATTGCAGCAAATGCTTGTCAAAAAGCGTTTGTAACTAATCGTGTAGGGGATTTTGGTTTATTATTAGGAATCTTAGGTCTTTATTGGATAACGGGTAGTTTCGAATTTCGAGATTCGTTTAAAATAGTCACTAACTTGATTGAGAATAATGGTTTAAATTCTTTATTTCTTACTCTGTGTGCCGCCCTATTATTCCTTGGTGCAGTTGCTAAATCGGCACAATTCCCCCTTCATGTATGGTTACCTGATGCCATGGAGGGGCCTACCCCGATTTCAGCTCTTATACACGCTGCTACTATGGTAGCAGCGGGAATTTTTCTTGTAGCTCGACTTTACCCGCTTTTCACAGTTATACCTTACATAATGAATCTCATTTCTTTTATAGGTATAATAACAGTACTTTTAGGAGCCACTTTGGCCCTTGCCCAAAGAGACATTAAGAGAAGTTTAGCTTATTCTACAATGTCGCAGTTGGGTTATATTATGTTAGCTTTAGGTATGGGATCATATCGAGCTGCTTTATTTCATTTGATCACCCATGCCTATTCAAAAGCATTATTATTTTTAGGCTCCGGGTCCATTATTCATTCTATGGAAAGTATTGTTGGATATTCTCCAAATCAAAGCCAGAATATGGCTCTTATGGGCGGTTTAACAAAATATATGCCAATTACAAAAAAAGCTTTTTTTATAGGTACACTTTCTCTTTGTGGTATTCCACCTCTTGCTTGCTTTTGGTCAAAAGATGAAATTCTTAGCGATAGTTGGTTATATTCACCTATTTTCGCAATAATAGCTTATTTCACAGCAGGATTAACTGCATTTTATATGTTTCGGATGTATTTACTAACTTTTGAAGGGAATTTAAACGTTTATTCTCAATATTTCAGTGGTAAAAAAAATAGCTCATTTTATTCAATATCAATCTGGGGTAAAGAAGGACAGAAAGTAATAAAAAAAAATTTTTGCTTAACAACAGTGAAAAATAATCAAGGAGTTACTTTTTTTTCGAAGAAAGCATATTCAATTGATCGGAATGTAAAAAAAGGAACGCAACCCCTTATTACATTTACTCATTTTAGAAATAAAGAAAATTATCCCTATCCTTATGAATCGGAAAATACTATGCTTTTTCCCCTTCTTATATTAGGATTCGTTACTTTGTGTGTTGGTTTTATCGGAACTCCTTTTGATTCTAGAGGAATGGAATTGAATATATTATCAAAATTGTTAACTCCATATATAAACCTTTTACATTCAAATTCGAGCAATTCCGTGGATTGGTATGAATTTCTTACAAATGCAATTTTGTCAGTCAGTATAGCTTACGTAGGAATCCTTTTTGCATTCTTTTTATATAGGCCTGTTTTTTTATTTTTACAGAATTTGGACTTAATTAATTCATTTGTTAAAATGGGTCCTAAAAGAGGTCTTTGGGACAAAATAGTCAATGTG